TTTTGGAAACTTATAAAGTTCTTCTGTCAAACCCTGACGGATGAACCTACAAAATCCTTCAAATTGTATCTGATTAAATCCAGGTATTGTAGACATTGCCTCATTTGCATTCCCGAGCATTTTGAATTTCCCATTTATCAAAAAATTCCATTATCATTATTAAATTAAGTACATTCTTCGTCGAATTAGATCGACAATCTAGCACTGATGGAATTTCTATTCTGTTTACTGAATCACATGAAATTTGACCCAACTCCCTATTTGGAATGAAATGTATGAACTACGTATGAACGGAGGAATAAAAATAATTTTCTACTTAAATTGGAAGTTGCAACAGATCAAAATGGAAAGGAATTGATAAACCAATCCTAGAAATAGAATTCTGTCACTTAAACTTATTAAGGTCATAGGGTTTTGTATAGAATAGCAAAACAAAAATAAACTGATTAAAATTATACCATTATTATGATATTACATATTCGAATTTGATAAAAATCAAAAGATTCGATATTTGGTAGATAAAAAATAGAATCCATTTTTTTAGCGCTTAACTGCCTTTATGTTAGGGATTTCGTTGTTCAAAATTTGCAGAGAAGAGAGATGTTTGTACTTTATTGATTTTTGAGTAGAATACGATTTGAAGTGTATAAGAAGAGTTGCATTTATTAACCACGCATGCAGATAGCTATAATATCCGACTTCGCCGGTTCTAGTCGGGACAGCCCGGGCCGTACTCTATCAAAAGATAATTTCTATTCAATGCAAAATTGAAGTGAAGTAGGATAATTCCCTATACGACAACATATCTAAATAATAGATATATGTGTAACAATTTCTGTTCTGGGGTTTACATATACTCATATGTTTTGTTATAATTGAAATTGAGAAGGATTTTTTGATGGAAAAAATCAATACTGATTAGTTCTGTCTCAATTTGGATTTTCTTATGTCATTAGGAAAACACAATTTGAGATTCAAATCCCAGAATCGTTCATGAATTCGAAAGTAAGCAGTCAATACTTAATGGTTCGAATTTGTCGGCTTAAAATACATAATGCTAAAAACACTCTCTCGCTTGTCTATTGAGAAATCAAATGTGTATTTTCAGATACTATACAATCAATCGAAAGGTTGGAGCAAATCCAACCAAAAAGGGGTCTTTCTTTTAGGCTTTTAGGAAAAGTATTAAGGAAAACAGGAGTCAAAATGCAAGTACAATAAAAAATAATTCAGTACACCGGGAAAATTTGCATCTAGTTTGTATCATTTTGGCGGCATGGCCGAGTGGTAAGGCGGGGGACTGCAAATCCTTTTTCCCCAGTTCAAATCCGGGTGTCGCCTGATCAACAAAAAAAACTAGAAATCCCTTCTTCTCGTCTGGCTGATATAACCCGCAGAATTCTACCCCGGTAGAAGCATAGGAAACAGACTGTTGATACTTTGTTTGATTCTAAGCAAAGCGTGTGGTCTGAAGGTTTTCTAAAAGAAAAGATTGTGAATCCTCGTCGGCATCTAGGATTTACGAAAATATTCTAATCTACTGGTAGAGGGGCTATCAAGACTTCACGATTCCCTTCTATTACTAAGTATTACTAAGGGAGTGTCTAATGACTGGATCTTGAATCAGATTGCGGAGCCCAATAAGAAATTCAATTAATAGTTTTGGAAAGGGGCGGAAGTTGCTTTATATACGACGGATTCGCGAGGATCTATGAGTGCTCAGGAATCTAATCAATATTAGATTGGATTAATAATTTACTTTTCTAGAAAAAGGCGCAAAAAAACAAAGAATTCCTTTTTGGCAACCCCCAGTCAAGCCCGCAGTTTCACGGCGATAATCGGGAAAATGAAGTACGGATTAGATCAAATGGGGAAATAGAGGTCTGTAATAGATAGTGATTTCTCTTTTTTATTGATTTCTACTCTTATGTTTTTCCTTAGAAGGTAAAAAAAAAAATAGGCCTTAGTTATTCTTATTCCTACATGTTTCCATTCCCTTGGGACGTTACTGCGTATTTTGCTTATGTTTAATCTTTACTGATTCAAAATCATAATCGATTTATTGGATTGGTTTCCAAAAAGTGTTCGGTCAGAATCCCTTTTTGACTCTGCGCCATTGATTCCACTATTATTAATGAGGAATAAAGGAAGAATTCCTTTGTATTTATAGAGATAGGGGACATAATTCACATGGATATAGTAAGTCTCGCTTGGGCTGCTTTAATGGTAGTCTTTACATTTTCCCTTTCACTCGTAGTGTGGGGAAGAAGTGGGCTCTAGAAGTACTACTAATTGAGTTCAGGACTCAAACCGTATCAATTGTTTTATAGATCGTTCTGCAACGCATTTTGAACTATTTCAAATCAAAATCTCTGAATTTCGAATCCCATTGGACTCCAATGGAGTAATCTATGATATGAATCAGACCCTTTCAATCAAAGAAATATTTCAATCAGAGAAATATTTCAGCGATTCCCGTGTTTGTATTTCGAAAAAAAGG